GGTATGGCTTGTAGGTAGAGGTTAAAAAATTGTGGGGGGAGTCTAGGGCCTTAGTTAAAAAAAGTTGACTAAAGCTATAGACATCGTTGAAGATTAAAATATGATATATATACATCTAGGACCCAATTTGACATGTGATGGGTCTAAAAATTTGATTTTATTATGAAAACACATAACGGTAAAATTTTTTTAGACACTAACTCCGGGGGGGTGGTTAGTTAAAGCTACTAAAATTCCTTGTGTGGGGGGGTAGGGGGGGTGTCGAGAAWWTACGTTAAAATTTTAGCCGAATTTTGGTAGGAGGGGGGGAAATTATATAAATGCTATGTCCATCTAGCATTGACTTAAGGGGGAACAATAGAGGGGATGGTGAAATCCCACGCGAGCATGTTATGTCCAACCCAAGTTTAATGTTATTACCCCACTGAGAGATGCCAGGTGAAAGTTCCCTATATTATTTATGCCTATCCAATTCAGACCAGGTAAGGTTAAGGACTCTGCAGGTACTTCACGCATAAGGAGGGATGTTTTTTAAATTACGAGAAAGGACGTCTCTTGTCAACAGGTCCATAGATTCGGGGCTACCGGATGTTTTTTGAAGGTCAATTGAGGTTACTCTACAATATATGACCGGGGGAAAATAAGATCCCCGGGCTGGAATTTCAGTTAGGTCTCATTAAGGTATCCATGTAGCAGCAGCAATTGCTGCTAGTTGTGTATGCAGGGAAGGGTAGTACAATATTTATGTTGTTGTTACTGTTATGTGGATTATACATTTTATGTTCATGCTTAATGTACCATTATTGGGTATTATGAAAGTTTATTATAAATAATAGTCGTGTTCTTACTTCAAGTGAAGGTACAATTCAAATTTTTATGGGATTATACAATCATTGTTGGGGGAATGGAGTAATGTGGATGTATAGGTTGTACGTTTTCATTATAAGGGAATTTAGTTACATTAATTATGGGTGTGATGGTGGGTGGATGAAGCGATTGGATAATTAATGGTGAGGATATGACGTTACTAAAGAATTTAAGGATCCGAACTGGTATTGAAAGTATGGGCGGCTGCCATTTCACGTGATGGGCGGTGCCATTCATGATTCTTTGTAATTATGGGGGAATGTCCAATAAATAGGGTGTAAAATTAACCAGTATTAGGGAAAAGGTAAGCATGGGGTTAATAGATTAATGTTGATTAAACATAATATGCTACTGATATATGGGGTATATCTATTATTGGGGATTATACATATAATGGTCTATTTAATATGTGGTATATAGATGTATGTTTTAGGTACATAGGGGTCGGTAACTGCCAACAAAAAAAGCTAATTTGCTAGGGAAAATCCTGGAATGGGGGTTATCGGGGAGGCGGTAGAAGCGGAAAAAATCCGGGAACTGCTTATGTTAAAGCTGAAGTAACTTGTTTTCTAAGAGTCCAATGATGGGGAAGAATGGAGCAAAGATTATGAAGTAGATTACTGAGGCAACTTGACCGATTATGATGAATGGGTCTTCTACTGGTTGTCCTCCAATTCATGTTAGGATAAATGTGTTTGCTACAAGAGCCCAGAAGAAGATTTTTGTTAGTGGGCGAAATGTGAGGCTGCGTTGTTTGGAGGTGTGAATTAGTGGCATGATGAATAGGATTAGGATAGAGAATAATAGAGCAAGGACCCCTCCAAGTTTGTTTGGAATTGATCGTAGGATGGCATATGCAAATAGGAAGTATCATTCTGGTTTAATATGTGGGGGGGTAACTAGAGGGTTGGCAGGTGTGAAGTTGTCTGGATCCCCCAGGATGTTTGGGGCAAAGGTTGATAGAGAGGCCAGAGCTGCCAGTAGGATGGCAAAGCCGAATGCGTCTTTGTACGAGTAGTACGCGTGGAATGGGATTTTGTCTGGGTTGGCATTGAGGCCTGTTGGGTTAGTTGAGCCTGTTTGATGTAAGAATAATAGGTGGATTATGCTGGCTCCCGCAATAATGAATGGTAGGATGAAATGGAATGTAAAGAATCGTGTTAGAGTGGCATTGTCTACTGAGAAGCCCCCTCAGATTCATTGTACTAGGTCGGTGCCAATGTATGGGGCTGCTGATAGTAGGTTGGTAATTACTGTTGCCCCTCAGAATGATATTTGTCCTCAGGGCAGGACGTAGCCTACAAAGGCTGTGGCTATAACTAGGAATAGAAGGATGACCCCAATGTTTCATGTTTCTTTATACATGTATGAGCCGTAGTATAAGCCTCGTCCGATGTGTAGGTAGATACAAATAAAGAAGAATGAAGCGCCGTTGGCGTGTAGGTTGCGTAGAAGTCATCCGTAGTTGACATCTCGACAGATGTGGGCTACTGATGAGAATGCCATTGATGTGTCAGCTGTGTAGTGTATTGCTAAGAATAGACCTGTGGCGATTTGTGCAATAAGGCATACTCCGAGGAGAGAGCCAAAATTTCACCATGAGGATAGATTGGATGGGGCTGGGAGGTCAATAAAGGCACTGTTAATAATTTTTAATAGTGGATGGGTTTTGCGAATTGCGGGGGCCATGAGTTCTTGTAGTTGAATTACAGCGGCAGTTTTTCATACTGTTGGTCCAGGTTAGAGTCCTGGCAGGAATATATGGTATTTGAATTATGACTATTGGTTGGATTTGTGGCTGTTGCTTCAAATCCTTCTCCCTATTTTGCTGCCTTTGGGTTGGTTGCTGGGGCTGGTTCTGGGTGTTTACTGTTAATGAAGGATGGATTAACATTTTTGTCATTAGTTTTGTTTTTAGTATATTTGGGGGGGATGATGGTAGTTTTTGCCTATAGTGCTGCATTAGTGGCAGAACCATATCCTGAGGCATGGGGGGATTTTTGAGTATTAAGCTATATTGGGGTGTATGCATTGGTATTGGTTGTTGGGTGATTACTTTGAGGAAATGAGGCTGTGAAGGAGAAGGCTGCTATTGTGTATGATGTTGGTAAGGAAGCTGTAGTAGAAGAGTGGTGGGGGGTTTCTGGCATTTTTGCTGGTGGTGGTTGGGCTTTGTTTATTGGTGGGTGGGCTTTGTTGTTGACGTTGTTTGTGGCTTTAGAAGTTGTGCGGGGCCATTATAGTGGTGCCTTACGAGCTGTAAGATGATTAAAGAGAGGGTTAGAGTGAGTACAAAGGTTGATAGGTAAGTTTTAATGAGGCCAAGTTGGGAGTTTTGGAGGATTTTAATGGGGGGCAGTTGGGAGGCAGTTAGACCTTTGGGTCCAACTTTTTCTAGTCAAATTGAGTCAAACAGGTGAAAAGCAATGCGAAGTCCCGTGTTTAAGGCATAAGATGGGAGAAGTCGATGTAAAATATTTATATAAAATGTTGTATCCAATAATTTGGATTTTGCGTGTGTTGAAGGTGGGGTGGAAGATCATGAAAGTTTGGCGACGTCGATGGCAATAATGAAAGCCATAATGGTTACTGCTAGTGCGGTTAGTTTTAGTAGTGTTGGTATAGTGTGAGTTATTGGGTTGTTTGGGAAGATTAGTTGGAAAATGATTAAACCGGCAATAATGCTACCGATGGCAAGACGTTTTAGTGGATTTAAAATTATTGGGTTATTTTCATTAGCAATAACAGTTGGGTTAATCCGAGGGAAGCTTATTGAGGCAAAGAAAACTAAGCGAAGGCTGTAGACGGCTGTGAATGATGTGGCGATAATGGTGAGTATAATGGCCCATGTATTGGCTGGAGAGGTTGTTGAGGCTTCAATAATAGCGTCTTTTGAAAAAAACCCAGCTATGAATGGGGTGCCTATTAATGCTAGGCTGCCAATTGAAATGCAGGATGTTGTAATGGGCAAGATGTTTTGAAGGCCCCCTATTTTTCGGATGTCTTGTTCGTCATTTAGGCTGTGAATAATAGATCCTGAGCACAGAAACAGTATTGCTTTAAAGAATGCGTGGGTGCAAATGTGGAAAAAAGCTAGATGTGGGAAGTTTAACCCTACTGCTACTATCATGAGGCCAAGTTGACTTGAGGTGGAATAAGCAATAATTTTTTTAATATCATTTTGTGTAAGGGCGCATGTTGCGGCGAAGGCTGTTGAGATGGCCCCTAGACAAAGACATGTTGATAAAGCAGTTTGGTTGTTTTCTAGTAGCGGGTGAATTCGAACGAGCAGAAAAATACCTGCAACTACTATAGTGCTGGAGTGAAGGAGGGCCGATACTGGGGTTGGGCCTTCTATTGCGGATGCTAATCATGGGTGTAAGCCAAATTGAGCGGACTTGCTGGCAGCAGCAGTAATAAGAGCAATTAAAAATGGTGTTGAAGTGTTGATGGAGAAGATATGTTGAAAGTCTAGGGATCCTGTATTTATCAGTATTCATGAGATTGCGAATAGAAAGCCAATGTCTCCAATTCGATTGTATAAAACTGCCTGAAGGGCTGCTGTTCCAGCGTTGCTTCGGGCGTGATATCACCCGATTAGTATAAATGACATAATGCNTACTCCTTCTCAGCCAATAAATAGAATAAATATGTTTCCTGCTACTACAAGAATGATTATTGCTAGGAGGAAAATTAGTAGGTACTTAAAAAATGTATTAATTTTTGGGTCTGAGTGTATGTATCAAATTGAAAATTCTAGAATATTTCAAGTTACAAATAGGGCAATTGGGGTAAAAATAATAGAGTAGGTGTCAAATTGAAGTGAGATGTTAATGTTTGATGAGCCTAGTGATAGTCAGTGTCATGTAATTGTGACGGCTTCAAGTTCTTGGCTAGCAAAAAAGATGAGTGGGATTGTTGAGATTAAAAACGCTGTTTTTACTGCAGTTTTAGTGTGCATAAAAAATGTTGTTGATTGAGAGATTAATAATGGGAGTGAAATTGTAATGATGGTTATAATAAGGCATGATGAGGTGACCAGGAGGAGGTCCATGACTTTTAACTTGATGGTGTCATGATAAAAGTTTCGAGCAAGCCATGGAATTGAACCATGGACGCGAGGAATTAGCAGTTCTCGTTTTCCCAGACAAGCTCGGTGAATAGAAGGATATTAACCCTCATTTCTAGGACCACAACCTAGGATTTTAGTTAAACTATATTCACAGCAAAAAATAAGCTCAGGATTAAGAATAAATAGAAGTGCAGGTGCAGTATGAAGAAGAAGGATTATATGTTCTCGGGTTTGGAATGGGAATAGGGTTTTTAGGTGGGTTGGTGTAGGGCCTCGTTGTGTTGATCATAGGGTGTACAAGGTATAAGCGGTTGTTAGGATTAGATTGATGGCAACGAAAATAAAAGCATATGATGATCAATTATAAATAGTTATTATAATGAGTATCTCTCCTGCGAAATTCACTGATGGAGGCAGGGCCATGTTGAATAGTAAAATGGCGAGTCATCAGAGTCCTGTTAGCGGGAAAATAATTAATGCGCCTCGAAGAAGAATTATAGTACGACTATTAGTTCGCTCATATATGGTATTAGCTAGGCAGAAGAGGGCTGATGATGTTAGGCCGTGGGCAATTATTATGGTTATTGCTCCGGCGTAACTTCATGGTGTGTGGATGAGTGTGGCGGCAATTACAAGATTTATATGACTGACTGATGACATGGCAATAAGTGATTTTAAATCTGTCTGACGCATACATAAAGCGGCGGTAGCTAAGACTCCAAATATTGCAATAAGTATAAAAATAAAGGTGTTAGAAATGGAGATTTCTGGTAATAAGATGGAAAGGCGCATGATTCCGTATCCTCCTAGTTTAAGTAGTGTGCCTGCTAGTACTATTGAGCCGGCAATTGGGGCTTCGACATGGGCTTTTGGTAATCATAGGTGTAGGCAGTATATTGGTATTTTAACTAGGAATGCTAAATTACATGTTGCTCAGAATAATCCGGTGTAAGATTGAATATTTTGTTGTGGCATAGAAAAAATAAGGGGTGATGAGAGGGAGCCGGCATAAAAGTAAAAGTTTATTAAAAAGATTAGAAGTGGGACAGCTCCAATTATTGTGTAGAAAGCCAGGTATATGCCAGCCTCTAAGCGACGTTCTTGTGCCCCTCATCGTGTAATAATAATTATTGTTGGGATTAATGAGGCTTCGAAGAAGATGAAGAATACCATTAGATCTGATGCAGTGAATGCTACCAGAGTTGTTAGTTGTAAGAAAGCGGCGTTGGCAATATATGTGCGTTGTCGTGGGGTTGGTTCTTTAGATAGTTTACTTTGGCTTGCTAGCAATGTTAGTGGGAAAAGTCAGCATGTTAAAATAGCTAGTGGTCCAGATAGGTAGTCAATTAGGAAGAAGTTGTCGGAAAAAGTAAACCCCTGGAGAAAAAATCAGGCAATAGAAAAAAATGAAATAATAAATCCTTGTGAAGTGGATAGTGTTCATAGGAGGTTTTTAGGAGCAAGAAGGGAGGTTAGTAAAATAGTGGATCATGCAAGGATAAGTATTAACATCGTAACAGGTGGAGAGTTTTAAGGTTATCGTTGCCGTGTGATCGGGCTGTGGCGATTATCAGTGATAGGCCCATAGCCGCTTCACAGGCTGATAATGTTAATATAATTAGAGGGGCTATAAATATTGATGGGGTGAGGTTGTTAGGTCACATGGCCATGCCAATAAAAATAGTCAGTATTATGGCTTCTAGGCATAAGAGGGCCGATAGGAGGTGGGTTCGGTGAAAGGCTAGTCCTATTAAGGCAATAAAGAATGTGGTGATTAGGATGAATACCATTGCAGAATAGCTATGGAGTTGAACCATAATTAGTTGAGCCGAAATCAACTGTCTTGGGTTAGACTAGCCATTCATTCTGCCCATTCTAGGCCTCCTTGTAATCACTCATAGATGAGGCCGATGGTTAGAAGAATAAGAATAATAAAGGCTCAGAGAATTGTTGATGATGGAGATAGAAGTTGAGTTGCTCATGGAGATGGGAGGAGTAGGGCGATTTCTAAATCAAACAGAAGAAATAAGATAGCGACCAGGAAAAATCGTATTGAGTATGGTAATCGAGCGGATCCGAGTGGATCAAAGCCACATTCGTATGGGGAGAGTTTTTCTGTATCGGGGCTTAGGGTTGGCAGTCAGAAACTGACAGCTGCTAAAATAATTGATAGAGTAAGTGCTATGAGCATGTAAGGTAGCATTATTTTCTCCCGGATTTAAACCAGGGCTAGATGGTTGGAAGCCATCTGTACTTTTTATACTAAGAAAATAAGAGCCTCATCAGTAGATTGAGACGTATAAGAATAGTCAGACAACGTCTACAAAATGTCAGTATCATGCTGCGGCTTCAAAGCCGAAGTGATGTTGGGATGTAAAGTGAAAATTAATTTGTCGCAGTAGGCAGGTCAATAGGAATAGGGTGCCAATGATTACATGAAGGCCGTGGAATCCGGTAGCTACAAAGAATGTAGATCCGTAAATTCCGTCGGCAATTGTAAATGGGGCTTCGTAATATTCTATTGCTTGTAGTACAGTAAAGTATAGTCCAAGAAGAATGGTTAGGGCTAGGGCTTGAATGGCCCCTTTACGGTCCCCTTGCATGATGCTATGATGAGCCCATGTGACTGAGACGCCTGAGGCAAGTAGAACGGCTGTATTTAATAAGGGAACTTCAAATGGATTGAGGGGTGTGATTCCTGTTGGTGGTCAACATTCACCAATGTCTGGTGTTGGGGATAGGCTAGCATTGTAGAAAGCTCAAAAGAAGCCAATAAAAAAGAATACTTCTGAGGTAATAAATAGGATTATTCCGTAGCGAAGGCCTTTTTGAACAGGCGGGGTATGATGACCTTGGAATGTACCTTCTCGGACTACGTCTCGTCATCATTGGTACATAGTGAGGAGTATGAGTGTAAGACCTATTAATATTAGGGTAATTGTGTTAAAGTGGAATCACATGGCTAATCCTGATGTAAGCAGGAAGGCGGCGGCTGCCCCTGTTAGAGGTCAAGGGCTGGGGTCAACTATGTGGAATGCGTGTGCTTGGTGGGCCATAAGTGTTTTCTTGAAGGTATAGGCTTAAAAGGAGTACAAAGACATAGGCTTGAATTATTGCTACTGCAATTTCAATAATGGTAAGAAGAAGCAATGTAGTAAATGTTAATGATGCAACGATAAGGGATGTTGAAGTTATTGCTACGGTGGCTATTGAAATAAGTTGAATGAGGAGGTGACCTGCAGTGAGATTGGCTGTTAGTCGGACTCCGAGAGCTAGGGGTCGGATAAATAAACTAATGGTTTCGATAATGATCAGAATTGGAATTAGTGGTGTTGGAGTGCCTTCTGGCAGCAGGTGACCTAGCGAAGCTGTAAGTTGATTGCGAAATCCAATGGCTACTGTTGCTAGTCATAGTGGAATGGCTAAGCCTAAATTTATAGGAAGTTGGGTTGTTGGTGTGAATGTATATGGAAGAAGGCCGAGAAGGTTCATTCCAAGAAGAAAAATCATAAGAGAAGTAAGAAGAAAGGCTCACTTATGTCCTGGGGTATTTAGTGGTATAAAGATTTGTTTAGTAAATGATTTTACGAATCAGGATTGAATGGAGATAAGTCGATTTGGTAATCATCGATCTGATGGGGTTGGAAATAGAAGTCATGGGGCTAGCATGGCAATCAAAATTAATGGGATTCCTAGAATAGAGGGTGATGAAAATTGACTAAATAAGTTTAAGATCATGGTCAGGTTCAGTTTTTGGTTGATGTATTTGTGGTTGTTTGAGTAGGATCGTTTAAGATGTTATGTTTAAGAATTTTCTTAGGGGCCAGGGAGATAAGAATAAATCATGATGACATGAAGATAAAGAATCATGGGTCTGGGATGAGTTGAGGCATCCATTAAGGGTGGTTGGAATCACCTGTCTACAGCTTAAAAGGCTGTCGCTGTCCTATAGCTTCTTAATGAGGAATCTTGTGAGATTGATGATCAATTTAGGAAATTTGAAACTGGAAGGGCTTCAACAACAATTGGTATAAAACTGTGGTTAGCTCCGCAGATTTCTGAGCATTGTCCGTAATATAGTCCGGGCCGTGAAATAAGAAAGGAGGCTTGGTTGAGGCGTCCTGGAATTGCGTCTGTTTTGACACCTAATGACGGGACAGCTCATGAGTGTAGGACGTCGTCCGCCGTGATAATAGCTCGTGTTGCTATTCCAATTGGGGTAATTATACGGTTGTCTACTTCAAGTAGTCGAAATTGTCCTGGTGTAAGGTCATTAGATGGGATTATGTATGAATCAAAGTTTAAATTAGCAAAATCTGAGTATTCGTAGCTTCAGTATCATTGATGTCCAATGGCTTTAACAGTAATATCTGGATTACTAATTTCATCTATTAGGTAGAGAATTCGTAGTGATGGGAGGGCAATTACAATGAGAATAATTGCCGGTATGATGGTTCATACTATTTCGATTTCTTGGGCGTCGATGGTGTTAGTGCTAGAAAGTTTGGTGGTTATTAGAGAGGTGATGATGTATAAGACTAGTGTGCTGATTAGGAATACCGCTATTAAAGTATGATCGTGGAAGTGTAGAAGTTCTTCTATAATTGGTGAAGCTGCGTCTTGGAATCCGAGTTGTGTTGGGTGTGCCATAAAGAGGTACACAGGGATTTAACCTGTAACTATGCCTTGACAAGGCATTATTATGGCTTAACTAGTACCTCAAAGAAAGTGACAGAGAGGATATGTGTCTGGCTTGAAACCAGGGTATGGGGGTTCGATTCCCTCCTTTCTCGGTTAATTTTAATGGAGAATGTGGATTCTTCAAAGGTGTGGTAATGTGGTGGGAATCCTAGTAGTCACTCAGCGTTAGTTGATGTGAGTTCTGCATTAACAAATTGTCGTTTTGCTGTAAAAGCTTCTCAAATAATAAATATTATCAGGACTACTGCTACTAGAGAAATTAATGAGCCGATTGATGAAACGGTGTTTCATAGGGTATAGGCATCTGGATAGTCAGAGTATCGTCGTGGCATTCCGGCAAGGCCAAGAAAATGTTGTGGGAAGAATGTTAAATTTACTCCTACAAATATTACACCAAAGTGAATTTTTGTTCATGAGCTGTGAAGAGTGTAGCCTGTGAATAATGGGAATCAATGAACAAATCCTGCCATAATGGCAAATACTGCTCCTATGGATAGGACATAATGAAAATGTGCTACTACATAGTAGGTATCATGAAGGACGATGTCAATTGATGAATTGGCTAAGACGATTCCTGTTAGTCCGCCAACTGTAAATAGGAAAATGAAACCAAGTGCTCAAAGTATTGGGGCTTCTCACTTAATGATGCCTCCGTGCATTGTAGCAAGTCAGCTGAATACTTTAACTCCAGTTGGAATGGCAATAATTATTGTTGCGGATGTAAAATAGGCCCGGGTGTCAACGTTTAGATCAGTTGTAAATATGTGGTGGGCTCATACGATGAATCCTAGTAGGCCAATTGATATTATAGCCCATACCATGCCTATGTAACCGAATGGCTCTTTTTTGCTTGAGTAATAGGCAACTACATGTGAAATGATGCCGAAGCCTGGAAGAATAAGAATGTAGACTTCTGGGTGACCAAAGAATCAGAATAAGTGTTGGTATAAGATTGGGTCTCCGCCTCCGGCAGGGTCAAAGAATGTCGTGTTTAAATTTCGATCTGTTAGAAGCATGGTAATTCCGGCTGCTAGAACTGGTAGAGAGAGAAGAAGAAGGACGGCTGTAATTAATACGGATCAGACAAACAGTGGTGTTTGATATTGGGTGACGGATGGGGGCTTCATGTTTAAAATGGTGGTAATAAAATTGATTGCCCCTAGAATTGAGGAAACCCCAGCCAAATGAAGTGAAAAAATTGTGAGATCAACTGATGGTCCTGCGTGGGCCAAATTGCCAGCTAGGGGTGGGTATACTGTCCAACCTGTTCCGGCACCAGCTTCTACGGCCGATGAGGCTAAAAGAAGAAGGAAGGATGGGGGTAGAAGCCAGAAACTTATGTTATTTATTCGCGGGAAAGCTATGTCTGGGGCTCCAATTATTAGGGGGACTAGTCAGTTTCCAAATCCTCCAATCATAATTGGTATTACCATGAAGAAAATTATTACAAAAGCATGGGCGGTAACGATTACATTGTAAATTTGATCATCGCCTAGTAATGTGCCAGGTTGGCTCAGTTCAGCGCGGATAAGAAGACTTAGGGCTGTACCCACTATTCCGGCTCAAGCGCCAAAGATTAAGTATAGGGTTCCAATGTCTTTGTGGTTGGTTGAAAATAATCATCGGGTAATTATCACGGGTAAGGTGGCCGAGCAGGCGGCGGATTGTAGTCCCGAAGACGGAGGTTTAAGTCCTCCCCTTACCAGGCCCTGGGGTGTCGTCATGTGTGGTTGCAAACCTCAAGAAGCAGAGTAACTTCTGCCGGGGCTTCTCCCGTTTTTAAAAACCGGGAGAAGTAGAATGAAGCTCGCTGGATTGAGCGTTTAGCTGTTAACTAAAATGTTACGGGATCAAGGCCCGTCTTTCTAGGGGTTTGGTAAGGCTTTATCTTAATTAAAGTACCTGAGTTGCATTTAGGAGATGTAGGTTAATATCCTGCAAGTCTTACAGGAACTAGAAGAGTTTAACTTCTACTTAGGGCTTTGAAGGCCCTTGGTCTAATTATCCTAAGTTCCTAGAGGAGGGTAATGATTGTGGATGAAATTGGGAGAAGCAGAAGGGCCAGCATGTTTAGGATGGCTACGAATGAGGTTTTATTGGGTTTAGAGCGTCAAACAGTTTTTGATGGGGTTGTGTTTGGAGCAAGAGTGAGAGCCATAACGTATGTTATTCGGACATAAAAGTATAGTGCTAGAAGTGAGGTAAGAAGTATGGCTCCGGCTAGGATTGGGGAGTCTTGTTTAACAAGTTCTATGGTAATTAGTAATTTTGGGGCAAATCCTGTGAGTGGTGGGAGGCCACCTAGTGAGAGTAGGGTGAGTATTGAAATTATAGTAAGTATTGGGGTTTTAGGTCATGATGTTGATAATTGTGATATTTTTGTTGTGTTTAGGGCTAGAAGGGTTATGAATATGGCTGATGTCATAATAATGTATAGGATGAAGTTGAATAGCGTAAGATGCGGGTTAAATTTTAAAATAATGATTATTCATCCGAGGTGGCCAATTGATGAAAATGCTATGATTTTTCGTAGTTGTGTTTGATTGATTCCACCTCAGCCCCCGATGATAATTGACAGAAGTCCTATTATTACTAGTAGGGACAGGTCTGTTGATTTTGAAATTTGGATTAGTAATGCCATTGGGGCAATTTTTTGTCATGTGGACAAAATGAAGCCTGTTGACAGTGAAATCCCTTGGAGAACTTCTGGCATTCAGAAGTGTAGCGGGGCTAGTCCTAATTTTATACATAGGGCGATTGTGATTGGAATTGAAACGGTTGTTGATATGGATTGGATGTCTCATTCACCGAATGCCCATGTGTTTACTATAGCGGCGAATAGAATTAGAGCGGAGGCTGCGGCTTGAGTCAAGAAATATTTGGTGGCTGCTTCAATGGCTCGTGGATGTGGGATTTTAGTTATTATTGGGATAATTGCTAGTGTATTAATTTCTAGGCCAATTCATGCAAGAATTCAGTGATGACTGGAAAGGGTAATTGTTGTACCTGTTGCTAGGCTTGAGAGGAAGATGAATAGAGCAAGCGGTGACATATAGTAAAGGAAGGGGTTTAACCAACATTTTTGGGGTATGGGCCCAAAAGCTTAATTAGCTGACTTTACTAGAGAGTGGTATATTGGGAGTACGGAGGGTTTTGATCTCTCAGGTGCAGGTTCAATTCCTGTCTCTCTAAGGAAGTGAGGGGGTTTGAACCCCTATAAGCCTCCCTATCAAGGAGGTCCTTAGCTTTCGGGCACGCTTCCTAGGTTGTGGGGGGGATTATAAGGGTTGAAATGGGTAAAGAAATTTGTCAAATTGTAAAAGCTAGGGTGAGTGGTAGGAAATTTTTTCATACTAGGTGTATGAGTTGATCATATCGAAATCGTGGATATGAGGCTCGAACCCATAAAAAAAGTATTGAAAGAATTGCTGCTTTAAATATAATTGAAGGGGTGGTGAGTAGAAGAATTAGTGATGAGGCTAAAAATAGTGTTGTTGTTAAGGTATTTATTATGAGAATGTTGGCATATTCTGCTAGAAAGAACAGGGCGAATGGGCCTCCTGCATATTCTACGTTAAACCCAGAAACTAGTTCTGATTCTCCCTCGGTTAAATCAAATGGGGCTCGATTAGTTTCGGCGAGTGTTGAGACATATCATATAGCTGTTATTGGTCAGAGTGGAATTAATAGTCACATATACTGTTGAGATAAAATAAAGTTTGATAGGGCAAATCCTCCGACTAAAAAAATAGCACATAGCACAATTAGGGCTAGTGTAACTTCATATGAAATTGTTTGTGCTACTGCTCGTAGGGCTCCGATGAGGGCATATTTTGAATTTGATGCTCAGCCTGACCCTAAAATTGTGTATACGATTAGGCTTGAAATAGCAAGAATGAATAAAATGCTAAGGTTTATATCTGAAAATGCAATTGGTATTGGAAATGGGGTTCATATAATTATTGCTAGAGTTAAAGCTATGGTTGGTGCCAGTAAGAATAGGATTTGTGATGATGTTGATGGTCGAATTGGTTCTTTAATAAATAGTTTAACTCCATCTGCAATTGGTTGAAGAAGGCCAAATGGACCAACAATGTTGGGCCCCTTACGATGTTGTATATAGCCCAAGACTTTGCGTTCAATGAGGGTAAGGAAAGCAACGGCAAGAAGTACTGGGACAATAAAAAACAATGGAAGAAGGTGTAAGATAATTTGTTTCAAAGTTAGTGAGGGGATTTGAACCCCTGGGAGAAAGGGCTTAGATCTTTTGCATAACCAGGCTCTGCCACGCTAACATTTCTTATCTTGAGGGAATATGGAAGTCTGATATTAATTAAGTAGGGATCATTAATGTACAGATATGGCTTGTGTGTAATATTGGCCATGTTGCTCCGGTCCTTTCGTACTAGGAGAAACTCTTTATAGATAGAAACCGACCTGGATTACTCCGGTCTGAACTCAGATCACGTAGGGTTTTAATCGTTGAACAAACGAACCTTTAGTAGCGGCTGCACCACTGGGATACCCTGATCCAACATCGAGGTCGTAAACCCACTTGTCGATAGGGGCTCTTGAAGTGGATTGCGCTGTTATCCCCAGGGTAACTTGGTTCGTTGATCAAATTAATTGGATCAATTTATGTCAGTTTTTTGATTCTTTGAGCTGTGGCTCTATGATTAGGAGTATAGGTCCTTTCATCGTGGAGGTTTTGTTTTACTCCGCGGTCACCCCAACCGAAAACTAGTAATCAGATCTGCCAAATTGTAATGATGTGTTGTTAGGCGGTTGATACTGAGTTTAAAGCTCCATGGGGTCTTCTCGTCTTATAGTTATATCCCCGCCTCTTCACGGGGGGGTCAGTTTCATTGATTAAAAAGGGGAGACAGTGCAACCCTCGTGATGCCATTCATACTAGTCCTCATTTAAAGAACAAGTGATTGCGCTACCTTCGCACGGTTAGGGTACCGCGGCCGTTTAACTTTGTCACTGGGCAGGCTGGACCTCTTATATTTTGTCAAGAGGCGATGTTTTTGGTAAACAGGCGGGGTTGATGATTTGCCGAGTTCCTTCCCTTTCTTTTAATCTTTCCAGTAATACTCTAGTGTAAGGTTGACGTATTGTGTAGTAGAATTTTCTTGTTTTGTTACTACTTTGGGTTCATTTACGTTAAGTGCCGATGAGTTGTTCATTTCGGCTCACACTTGTATTTTGGAGAAGGTCTTCTTCTTATTACTAGTTCTAGCATACGGTTTTCCATATGGTTATGGAATCATTCAATACTGGATAAGGGTTTTGATTGGTTAGTGGAATTAATATAAATAAGTAATTAAGCTTTAACGCTTTTTAAAAGATGGCTGCTCTTAGGCCCACTTAGTTACGTATTTGATTTCATTACCCTGTTGTTTAGGTTGTATCCTGTTTCAAATAGGCTGTACCTTATTTGAATAGCTCTTAAATCTGTTAATGTATTTATTATTACTGTATTGATTTAAGGTAGGACTTAGATCCTTTTCTTGAATAACCAGCTATCTCTAAGCTCGGTAGGTTTATCACCTCTACTTGAAAATCTTCCCACTCTTTTGCAACAGAGACGGGTTGGCCCTATAAGGCTGTTTTGAAGTACCTCGCTTAGTTTCGGGGGGTCAAACTTAAATTTCTTTTTGCTTGGCTGGACTAGCTAGACCATGATGCAAAAGGTACGAGGTTGAATCTCTGCTTTTTTGTGCTTTAAAGTTATTTCATTATTATTTCACATTTCCCTTGCGGTACTATTTGTAGGGCTCCTAGACATTTTTTAATCGCCTTTACTAAATGTTGAAAATGTTTTATTTGGTAAAATAGAGAATTGGGTTAACATAAGTTGCGATGGTCGGGCTGGGTTTTAGGCTCAAAATGATCTGAGTTAAACAGACATGATTTCGGTGTAAGCGAAGTGCTTTAGATTAAGCTACATTTTGTTAATCCAAGCGCACTTTCCAGTACGCTTACCGTGTTACGACTTACCTCTTCTATTGTATAGTCTAGTGTTATTAACATAGTGGGTGTGTTTGAAGAGGGTGACGGGCGGTGTGTACGCGTCCCAGCGCCTAATTAAAAAGAACTCTCTATTTTCTTTTTACTACTAAATCCGCCTTCGTGACTATGTTTCATGTAGTCTTTCGTTTGTTCTAAGTTAGAAACTGTAGCCCATTGCTTCCCGCTTCGTGAGCTGCACCTTGACCTGACGTATTGATGATTGATCTTTTTGCTCACTAATTCAGCGTTCATATGGTAAGCTTACGACGGAGGTATACAGGCTGAGTAGGCTAGAAGTGGTGAGGTATATCGGGGAGAATCGATTATAGAACAGGCTCCTCTAGGTGGGTGGGGCACCGTCAAGTCCTTTGGGTTTTAAGCTTGGGCTCGTAATTCCCTGGCGGTTAATGATGTGATTAAATGTTTTACGGCTAGGCATAGTGGGGTACCTAATCCCAGTTTGTGCCCTAGCTGTCGTGGATTCAAGTGGGTTGGTTAGAATAACTTTCGTTTTTGGGTTTCTTAATAACAAGTGTGTCACAACTTGGTTGAAGTTTAATTCTAATCTTGTGTGGCACTTTAAACACGCTTAACGCCGATACTTGTCAACTTGGGCCCAACGGTATAGCCGCGGCGGCTGGCACCGGGTTGGCCGGCTCTAATTACTCTGACTGGGTCAAGCTGGCGCTTATTAACAATGTTTATCACTGCTGAATACCCTTGAGGGCGTGGCGTAGCTAGGTGTTGTGGGCAAGATGTTCTGTGCCTGATACCGGCTCCTTATCCTGATAAGGTAGAAAGGGCGTTCTCACGGGTGTGCGGATACTTGCATGTGTAAGTCGAATAACAGCTGACAATAAGGCTAGGACCAAACCTTTGTGCCTGCAGAACTTTTTAGGGTTCATCTTAGCGTTTTCAGCGCTATGCTTTAATATTAAGCTATACGAGCACAGGATATAATTTAATTAGAATGCTGGCTTTGGGGGTCAGCAGTAGAGGTTTAATTCCTCTTGTCTTGAAGCCCTGAGCAGGGTTTAATCTACAATCTTCGGTTTACAAGACCGATGCTTTAATATAAGCTATCTGGGCTAGCTTTTACTTGGATTTGCACCAAGAGATACTGGAGCCTAAGACCAGGGGAAGGGCTATTTTCCTTTAAAAGC